ACGGTAGAGCGGTTTATGAATGTCTACGGGGTGGACTTGATTTTACTAAGGATGATGAAAACGTAAATTCACAACCATTTATGCGTTGGAGAGATCGTTTCTTATTTTGTGCCGAAGCAATCTTTAAAGCGCAAGCCGAAACGGGTGAAATTAAAGGACATTACTTGAATGCAACTGCGGGTACATGTGAAGAAATGATCAAAAGAGCGGTATTTGCCAGAGAATTGGGAGTTCCTATCGTAATGCATGACTACTTAACTGGGGGGTTCACCGCAAATACTAGCCTGGCTCATTATTGCCGCGACAATGGTCTACTTCTTCACATCCATCGCGCAATGCATGCAGTTATTGATAGACAGAAAAATCATGGTATGCATTTTCGTGTACTAGCTAAAGCATTACGTATGTCTGGCGGAGATCATATTCACGCTGGTACAGTAGTGGGTAAACTGGAAGGGGAACGTGAGATGACTTTGGGTTTTGTTGATTTGTTACGTGATGATTTTATTGAAAAAGATCGAAGTCGTGGTATTTTTTTCACTCAAGACTGGGTCTCTATGCCAGGTGTTCTGCCCGTGGCTTCGGGGGGTATTCATGTTTGGCATATGCCTGCCCTAACCGAAATCTTTGGGGATGATTCCGTACTACAGTTTGGTGGAGGAACTTTAGGACACCCTTGGGGAAATGCACCCGGTGCAGTAGCTAATCGGGTGTCTTTAGAAGCATGTGTACAAGCTCGTAATGAGGGACGTGATCTTGCTCGTGAAGGTAATGATATTATTCGTGAAGCTGCCAAATGGAGTCCTGAGCTAGCCGCTGCTTGTGAAATATGGAAAGAGATCACATTCGAGTTCGAACCAGTGGATACAGTGGATAAGACAGATAAAGGGACAAAATAAGCGCGTATAATTTAGCAATTGCTGTTTGTTCTCCTAATTGATTGCAATGAAACTTGGCCCAATCTTTCTTTTTTTGAGGAAAAGAAAGATTGGGCCGAATAAAAAGAAAGACATCTTATACTAATCCTATAATACTAATCCTATAATACTATGAACTATGAGGGTCTTTGTGTATTTGCATATATCTTTTTTTATATGTACAGACCTTACGATAGATATACAATACGATATACTAGTATATACAAAATATAAACATAAGAAGATAAGATCGAAGGAAGACTAAACAACTTATCTATTCTATTCTTTATTGTTGGATCCATAGGCTGAATTATGGATCCTTGGGATTGGATTGGTGGATCATTTTATATTCCTTAGTTTCAGGCCATAGATCAAGCCAAGGGAAGGATCCCTTCTACCCCTATCCTGTATATTGTCTTTTTCGTTCCCTGTTGTAATAGAAACTCATTTTCTTATTTGACTATATGACACGAGATTCTACGAGACGAGAATTCATTTTTAATTTATGGGAAGAAACAACTATGTATCTTTTTGATGAGAATTGAAAGTTTTACATGAGAGAAACCTGTCTTTATATATCTTTTTTTGAGGAAAAGATTCTATCATAATATTGAAATGATTCACCAGATTCCTCAAAAGGAGATCTTTTCAATACTCGCTCGTTTTTCATTAACAATCTTAATGATTGGATCATAATCATATGCTTCATTTGAATTCTGATGAGAAAGAAAAAGAAAGAAAAAAGAAATAGTAAAATGATTTTTTATTCATCGAATGACTATTCATCTATTAGTATTAGGTTTTCCTAAAATAGGGGGCGGAAAGAATCTATGGAAAAATGTTGGTTCAATCCGATGTTGTCTAACAAGAAGTTAGAACATAGGTGTGGACTAAGTAAATCAATGGATAGTCTTGATGCTCTTGGACATACCAGTGGAAGTGAAGAAACTATTCTAAATGATGCGGAGAAAAAGATTACTAGTTGGCACAGTTCTAGTTTCAGTAATATTCATTATCTAATTTATTTATTTGATAGCAGGAATTTTTGGAGTTTGATCTCTGATCATACTTTTTTAGTTAGAAATAGTAATGGTGACACTTATTCTGTATATTTTGATATTGAAAATCAGATTTTTGATATTGACAATGCTAGTTCTTCTTTGAGTGAACTAGAGATTCTTTTTCCTAGTTATTTGAATAGTGGATCTAATAGTAGTAATTACTACTATTCTTATTCCATGTATGATACTCAATCTAATTGGAATAATCACATTAATAGTTGCATTGATAGTTATCTTCGTTTTGAAATCAGTCTTAAGAGTGACATTTACAGTGGTATCGACAGTTACATTTCTAGTTTCATTTGTACGGAAAGTATAAGTAGTATTGAAAGTAGAAATTCTAGTATCAAAACTAGTAGCAGTTATTTCAATATAAGAGAAAGATCTAATGATTTCGATATAAATACAAAATACAAGCAGTTATGGGTTCAATGTGAGAATTGTTATGGATTAAATTATAAAAAATTTTTTAGTTCAAAAATGAATATTTGTGAACACTGCGGATATCATTTGAAAATGAGTAGTTCAGATAGAATTGAACTCTTTATTGATCCTGGCACTTGGGAGCCTATGGATGAAGATATGGTCTCTATGGACCCCATTGAATTTCATTCAGAGGAGGAACCTTATATAGATCGCATCTCTTTTTATCAAAGAAAAACGGGTTTAACTGAAGCTGTTCAAACGGGCGTAGGTCAATTAAATAGTATTCCCATAGCAATTGGAGTTATGGATTTTCAGTTTATGGGAGGTAGTATGGGATCTGTAGTAGGTGAGAAAATCACCCGTTTGATCGAGCATGCTACTAATCGATCTCTACCTGTCATTATTGTGTGTGCTTCTGGAGGAGCACGCATGCAAGAAGGGAGTTTGAGCTTGATGCAAATGGCTAAAATATCTTCTGCTTCATATGATTATCAATCAAAGAAAAAGTTATTCTATGTATCAATCCTTACATCTCCTACAACTGGCGGAGTTACAGCAAGTTTTGGTATGTTGGGAGATATCATTATTGCTGAACCTAATGCCTACATTGCTTTTGCGGGTAAAAGAGTAATTGAACAAACATTGAAAAAGACAGTACCCGACGGTTCACAAGCGGCTGAGTATTTATTCCATAAGGGCTTATTCGACCCGATTGTACCACGTAATCCTTTAAAAGGTGTTCTGAATGAGTTATTTCAGCTACATGGTTTCCTTCCCTTGAATAAAGATTAAAAAAAGATTTGAAAAAAGATTGAAATTCTTCATTTTCAAATGGAAGTATAGCACTAGCTTCAGTTCTTTTTCTTTGTAGCGAATAAGCATTTAGTTCATTCTAATGAAAAAAACAAAACTAAGAAGATGGTGTTTTCTTTGGGTACATCAGTTATAAGTGTAGTAAGAGTCAAAAGTTTTGGATAATGACTTTTTGCCCCGGATCCTTTTTTTATTCTACCTCTCTTCCTGATTAGGAATAAGCATCCCTCTATCGACAAGATAAAAAAGAATTTCTTTCTCCTTCCGAGAAATCCGGGAAAGAAAAATAAAATATGAAATAAAAAGAAAGAAGAAATCTCAAATCAAAGAAAGAAAATAGAAATATTCAAATAAAAAATAAGAAGAATATAGAAGTTCTTTCTTTTTATCGAGAACCCCCGTTTTTCACTAGGAATCCCTTTTTGTTGAATAAGATTGGTTAAAGTCGGGAACTCATAAGAAACTCTTTTCTATCTTTCCTTTCAAAACACCTTTTTTGTTTTGAAAGGAAAGATAGAAAGACGATGAAGATAAGGATGGGAGAAGAAGAATCCAATTTATGAAAGCGGATTCTCATACATATTCGTGTAGAAAGAGGAATAGGTACACTTCATTTAGTTCTACATTCATTATTTATTCTGAAATACTTCATATTAAGATTATCTTAATATTCTTTCTAATAGATAGACTTATCATAAGATATCTTTATAATTATAATTTAGAATTATAATAGGTACAAATATGAAATCGAGGTACCCATTCTATGATAGATTTGAACTTTCCCTCTATTTTTGTTCCTTTAGTGGGCCTAGTCTTTCCGGCAATCGCAATGGCTTCTTTATCTCTTTATGTCCAAAGAAATAAGATTGTTTAAATATGATGGGACCAAATCTCATCAATTTCTTTCAACACTGGATCATCATACAGATACTCTTTTAATGTAATATGGTAGGTATATGATATGTGGCCTTTCCGAAAACAAATAGTTGTTTTGTTATGTATGCCGATGCATAATATACGCATTAATGCGTGTATATGCGATTATAGCTTAATCAATTAAATGATTAAATTCAAAATGATCATCAGCAAATCTTTTTTGAAAAATAAAAAGATTTGAAATAGAAACTCAATGTATCTAACCAATTATTCCTAAAGGTTCCCGTCGGAATGCTGCTAGTTGATGAAAGTTACTTCGGGATCAAGCAATAAAAATCGAGTCAAATCCATTTGAGTTATTCTCTCAATTCCAATCGAATGCAACTGGATCTAGTATAGTATGAACTGGCGATCAGAACATATATGGATAGAACTTATAACGGGGTCTCGAAAAACAAGTAATTTTTGCTGGGCCTGTATCCTTTTTTTAGGTTCACTAGGATTCTTAGTGGTTGGAACTTCCAGTTATCTTGGTAAAAATCTGATATCCGTATTTCCATCTCAGCAAATTATTTTTTTCCCACAAGGGATCGTGATGTCTTTCTATGGGATCGCAGGTCTATTCATTAGTTCTTATTTGTGGTGCACAATTTCATGGAATGTAGGTAGTGGTTATGACCGATTTGATAGAAAAGAAGGGATAATGTCCCTTTTTCGTTGGGGATTTCCTGGAAGAAATCGTCGTATCTTCCTTCGTTTCTTTCTGAAAGATATCCAATCAATCAGAATGGAGGTGAGAGAGGGTCTTTTTCCTCGCCGTGTCCTTTATATGGAAATCAGGGGCCAAGGAGCCATTCCCTTGACCCGTACTGATGAGAATTCGACTCCACGAGAAATTGAACAAAAAGCTGCCGAATTGGCCTATTTCTTGCGCGTACCCATTGAAGTATTTTGAAATGAACTGAAGAATAAATCTCAGCATGAGAGAAGGAACTTAATACATCTCAAAAGCAGGAGGACGTATATGGACTAAGAAAATATAATAGAACTAATGAAATAAAATAGATTAAAACTATTTGTACACAAAAACTATTTTGTATACACATGGCGTCCAGCTTCATTCTTTATACTAGTAAAAAGAAAAGAGTCTAATAAGTATAGATTCATCAAATATCCTAACATTTCTTTTCTTTTCGTAAAACATAATTCCTCTTTTTAAGCCTTTGAATTGATACCCTATCCCCGCGCTGCGGTTAGACAGTGAAATCTTTCGAAATAGAAATCAAAAAATAAAAGAATTAAAGGATCCGGTAGGTTTCGTCTTTAAATCCAAATTATATTCGTTAGTTCAAATGGGTTTTCGAGTCTTCATCGAAAGGAAGAAATGAAGAGGAAATCGGTTACAATTTGCCTAATTGAGATCTCTGGAATATGGAAAGAATATTTACTTCTTTTTTTTTCATTCGAAAAGGCCCTTCTTCTATGTTCTATTCTAGATCCAAAGACTCAATTCTTACACAAAAACAAAAATAGGAAAAGAACCATAGGTTCGATACCTTGTTCTTGTTAGAGTTATAGGCTCTTGTTATATAATTCGTGCTTCATAGAAATCTCAGATAGAATCGACGAATGAAACAGGTTCATTAACAATTCACATCACGGATACAGAATGAAAAAAAAGAAAGCATTGGCTTCCCTCCCATATCTTGTGTCTATACTCTTTTTGCCCTGGTGGGTTTCTCTCTCATTTAAGAAATGTCTAGAAACTTGGGTTCTTAATTGGTGGAATACCAGGCAATCCGAAATCCTTTTGAATGATATTCAAGAGAAAAATGTTCTAGAAAAATTTATGGAATTAGAAGAACTATTCCTGTTGGACGAGATGATAAAGGAGTACTCGGAGACACATATGCAAAGGCTTCGTATAGGAGTGCACAAGGAAACAATACAATTGGTCCAAAGACACAATGAATCTCATTTCCATATCATTTTGCATTTCTCTACAAATCTAATCTGTTTCGCTATTCTAAGTGGTTATTTTTTTCTGGGTAATGAAGAACTTTTCATTCTAAATTCTTGGATTCAGGAATTTCTCTATAACTTAAGTGATACAATCAAAGCTTTTTCGATTCTTTTAGTTACTGATTTCTGGATCGGATTTCACTCGACCCATGGTTGGGAACTAATGATTGGTTCGATCTACAACGATTTTGGATTGGCTCAGAATGATCAGATTATATCTGGTCTTGTTTCCACTTTTCCAGTGATTCTAGATACAATTGTGAAATATTGGATCTTCCATTTTTTAAATCGTGTATCTCCTTCGCTTGTAGTAATTTATCATTCAATGAATGAATAATTCATTAGATCTTTTGATATCAATCAAATCAGAATCTTTCTTCATGTATAAATAAATCATTTTTCATCTTACTTATTCTTTATACTTCTACCTTTTCAATTCAAGGTATTCATACTATATTCCACCAGTACAATTCTTTCAGTACAATCAATACAATGGCAAACTTGTGGATAGGGAATTCTACTAGTTACCTATCAAATTTATTGTAGAAATTCCGGGGATCAATGATTGGACCATGCAAAATAGAAAGACTTTTTCTTGGGTAAAAGAACAGATGACTCGATCCATTTATGTATCGATCATGATATATGCAATAACTCGAGCATCTATTTCAAATGCATATCCCATTTTTGCGCAGCAGGGTTATGAAAATCCACGAGAAGCAACTGGGCGAATTGTATGTGCCAATTGCCATTTAGCTAATAAGCCCGTGGATATTGAAGTTCCGCAAGCTGTGCTTCCTGATACTGTATTTGAAGCAGTTGTTCGAATTCCTTATGATATGCAACTTAAACAAGTTCTTGCTAATGGTAAAAAGGGAGCTTTGAATGTAGGAGCTGTTCTTATTTTACCTGAGGGATTCGAATTAGCCCCCCCCGATCGTATTTCTCCCGAAATGAAAGAAAAGATGGGCAATCTTTCTTTTCAGTATTATCGTCCTAATAAAAGAAATATTCTTGTGATAGGTCCTGTTCCCGGTCAGAAATATAGTGAAATCGTATTTCCTATTCTTTCCCCCGACCCTGCTACGAAAAAAGACGTTCACTTCTTAAAATATCCCATATATGTAGGTGGGAACAGGGGAAGGGGTCAGATTTATCCTGATGGTAGCAAGAGTAACAATACAGTTTATAATGCTACATCTGCTGGTATAGTAAGCAGAATAGCACGTAAAGAAAAGGGGGGATATGAAATAACCTTAGTTGATGCTTCAGAAGGACGTCAAGTGGTTGATATTATACCTCCAGGACCAGAACTTCTTGTTTCAGAAGGTGAATCCATCAAGCTTGATCAACCATTAACAAGTAATCCAAATGTAGGAGGTTTT